TATAAATACAGATACGCCCAATACATCGAAACTCATTGCCCATGGATAAAGAAAAACTGTTTCAACATCAAAAACAACAAAAACTAGAGCAAACATATAATAACGGATTCTAAATTGTAACCAAGCGTTGCCCATTGGTTCTATACCCGATTCATAACTAGAAAGTTTCTCCGGCCCTTTCCTAAGCGGGGCTAAAATTCCAGAAATTAAAAATGCCAAAATAGGAATAAGACTTGATATTATTAGAAATGCCCAAAAAATATCATATTCGTAAAGCAAAAACATAGACGCACTCCTATGAACGTGGAAAATAGACCGGATTGGTTGAGTCGAATTGAAGTTGTAAAGTCATCGATAACTAGTTAGTCAAAACAAGAATTCATTTTGACCAAACTGTCTAGTTTCCTTTGATTATTGCAAGGCAATATCTCATTTCAAGATTTATCGACTGACTTGATCGGAATCCTATTTACCGTCTACTTCATTTTTTGAGTTCAATTTTATTTAATTGCTCTAGTTAGTATAACTCTAAATGTTACACTTAGACAAATTTTCTTGTTTTCGCTTAGGATTCTTCCTAAAGAAAGCAAATAGAATTATTATTTTGTGTTTAAGAATTTCGAATTTTTGATTCTTCTTTATCAAAATGTGAGTTCGAAATTTGGATTTTTTCATTTTTAGGAATAGAGTCGGGAGTTTTTTTTCTTAGTAATTTAGAATAAAACAAGTATTCAAATGTAAGAGAATGGGTAGGTATTTCCATCTCAGGATTTCGAATATCTTAGTGTTGGTATATTCCGTTTATTAGATCTGGGTGGGGTTTTCTCTTGATTGAATACAGAAAAAGAAGCCCACCACCCCCCCTTTTTGTTTTAGTGTGCTTCGCCGCCGGGTATTGGTATATTGATAAGGTATACCAAAGAAAAGGAGTATCTTTGGCTTAACCCCTTGATTGTGGGCAGGGAAATTCTATAATGAATTTCCCTCCGATGATTAATGACTAAGGGTTTGTTTGGAAAAAAATGGATTCGATCCCTTGAAATCTGTTTTTTGGCTTTTCTGTTCTGCTTTATGCTTTAAACGATTCCCGTGAGTGAGTTTTTAGGACAAATTTTGTTTCGATGAACCAACCGGTCAGTTACAAGCAACAAACAAGAATGAAGAAATCTAAATTATACAATAATTTATTTCAATTGAAAATATGAATTTTATTCATTTTTTTATCATTTTTTTATAGGGCTCTAGGGCTATACGGACTCGAACCGTAGACCTTCTCGGTAAAACAGATCAAACTTATTATTATCAAAATGATATGAACTGTTTCAAAGACCCAACATGCATTTTTTTTGCATTGGGCTCTTTCATTAACTGATAGAAATATCAGCCAATCCGCCATATTTTTTTTCTTGACAGAAAAATAAGGAGATGGCTCCATGTGCTCTGATTCATTATTGGGGATTCTAATTCAGGAGCACTACCAAAGTGTTTCAAAGGTGAAGTTATTTTGACGTAGGTCTGCCTTTGGCCTCTAATTTGACGTTAAATGAAGTCTCTATCGTTCGGCTTAAAAAATCCAATATGAAACTTCATACACCTTCAAGTTCATAGGACGAAAAGACATTTTTTGAGGGCCTTATACTCATTATGCCTGGCATTGAATATACCGGTATTCACCTTATCAATATCTCAAGATGGGGCCTATTTGGTACCTAACAGGGCACTAAAATAGGACCGAACCTCTCGTCAGGCTATTGTTCTCTTAAAGTTATAAAGTTATTATGGAGTAAGACATCGATTTATCAATAAGATCCATTTTTTGGATTGTATGGCGGATTCCCCTGAAAAACATTGGCGCGCGTGTAAACGAGTTGCTCTACCAACTGAGCTATAGCCCTTAGTGCTTGTGATGCATATTTTATCATGTATATAATTTGTTGTCAAGATGAATATTCTATGATCCAACATCCTAAAATTTTGAGTGGTATTGGTTCGATTATTATTGCTTATAAGGAATATGATATTTATAATCCGTCGATGGGATGGGTTCCATTTGGTTCTCTTTGGGATGATAAATGACCTACTTAACTCAGTGGTTAGAGTATTGCTTTCATACGGCGGGAGTCATTGGTTCAAATCCAATAGTAGGTAGAACTTATTAGATACCGGAGTCAATGGTATCTAATAAGTTTTTTGCCCCACCCTTTTCTATTTTTATAGATTTTGTATTTTTATTTATTTCATTTTTTAATTACGTTCTATTAAAATTGGATTCTGCTTGATTGGATTCTGTCGAGTGAATGCAATCAAAATAGGTTTTAGAAACAGAAACTCTTTTGCTTATTTGAACGCACCAACTAGTTATGAAATTGCACTGACAGCCTCGACTCTTGTCCTAGCTCGTCGGAGAGCTAGATTTGCCTCAATTATTTGCCTCTTTCCTTCAGCTTTTCTCAAACTAGCTTCTGCTTCTTCAAGAGTTTCCTGAGCTTCTTGTGGATCA